TCCCGCGAATTGGTGAATCAAGCCGGGTTCTTTTGTGCAGAATAATAGCGGGTTAATCTTTATAAAATTCTATTGTAAATATGATTTATTCATATAAATTATAAAAGTACAAATGTGGGAGAGATCAAGAAGATGCAGGGTTATTTATCTGATTGGCTAGTCAAGCACGAGCTAGTTCATAGATCTTTGGGCTTTGATTACCAAGGAATAGAGACTTTACAAATAAAAACTGAGGATTGGGACTCCATTGCTGTCATTTCATATGTATATGGTTACAATTATTTACGCTCTCAGTGCGCCTATGATGTAGCACCGGGTGGATTTTTAGCTAGTGTGTATCATCTTACGAGAATACGGTATGGTATAGATAAACCTGAAGAGGTATGCATAAAAGTCTTTGTCCCAAGGAATAATCCTAGAATACCATCTGTTTTCTGGGTTTGGAGAAGTGCAGATTTTCAAGAACGGGAATCATATGATATGTTGGGAATCTCTTATAATAATCATCCACGCCTTAAACGTATCTTGATGCCTGAAAGTTGGATAGGCTGGCCCCTACGTAAGGACTATATTACTCCAAATTTCTATGAAATAGAAGATGCTCATTGAATGACAAGAAACTACTTAATACGACAATGACACGATTCCAGAATTCATTAAAATTCAAGTCAAGGAATATTTTTAGGTCCTGTTTCAGATGAAACAGAGTAACTGGACTCTAATTCATATTCATATTCTGGATGGGCTCAAAACTAAAAAGGGGCTTCAATTCCGCAATTTGAAAGATATCCATTTCGTATGAATTAAAAAGTAGAATAGGATGAATTAAACGAGTTCTGTACCATGAACTTTGTACCGCGCACATTACTTAGATGGATCCCAGGAAGTAAAATAAAGTTAAGTAAAGTATAAGTAGGAGTGAAAAAATGGAATAAATATCAAATATGAAAACAAAATTAAGAAATGCAAAAGGATCCTATTTTATTTGTACTGTGTTTGAAATACATTCTGTTTATTTCTATCCTTCAACTCCTTTAGACTTTTAAGTTTTTTAACCAACCCTTGAACTTATTAATTTTAGATATATATGAAGGCTTAACATTTGGGTGAGAGAAAGCACGGTATGAACAAACAAAAAAGAGAGCATAATCCCATTATGTTCTTTACCATACATCTATTTAAATTTTACCCATCTCAAAAATGGAGATATATATCCATATACCTAGATGAATATAATTTAGGTATACATATATATAATATTCTAATAATGCTCGAGGCTATTAATGAATAGAATATATATAGCCTATATCCCAATTAATTTCGATAAATTTGTATGAAGAATTATTTGTAATTATTTGTATTTGATACATTATTTACGTGTCAGGAACCAGATTTGAACTGGTGACACGAGGATTTTCAGTCCTCTGCTCTACCAACTGAGCTATCCCGACCTTTTCCCCACATTATCTTAGTAGAGCACTTTATCTATGTTAAGTGAATTAATTCAAAGTAAAAGTCCATAAAAAAAGGGACTAAAAAAGTAAGAAATTATTCCAAAATCTTACCCAGCCCCTGAATTTTGAGATTAAAAAAAAAAAAGGAAAAGATAAAAAGTAGTTAGGAAGTAAAGTTAGTAAGAAAAATAGGCTTTTATTGGGGATAGAGGGACTTGAACCCTCACGACTTCTAAAGTCGACGGATTTTCCTTTTACTATAAATTTCATTTTTGTCGGTATTGACACGTAGAATGGGACTCTCTCTTTATTCTCGTCCGAATAATCCTTTTTTCAAAAGATCTATCAGACTTTGGAATGAATAATTTGATCACTGAATATTCAAGTCTTCCTCCAACTTCGATTGGAATAGATTCACAATAACTCTTAAATTTTTCATATATCTAATGGATTTGGGCTGTGATTAATCAATCGTTTACTATGTCAGTATGTATATATACGTATATAGGGCGGGCATCCTCTCCTATATTTTGATCGGAGGATTCTGGCTACCAGCGCAATGTAACGTAATCAACTCCATTCGTTAGAACAGCTTCCATTGAGTCTCTGCACCTATCTTTTTTTTTTTTGTAGTTTTATATATTAAAACACTATACTTTAATTAAAATTAAACCTTTTTCTCAAAAAAAAAAAAAGATTTGGCTCAGGATTGCCCATTTTTAATTCCGGGGTTTCTCTGAATTTGGAAGTTATCACTTAGTAGGTTTCCATACTAAGGCTCAATTTAATCAAGTCCGTAGCGTCTACCGATTTCGCCATATCCCCTTTTGCGACAGGATCTAGTTGTAATTCTATTCAACCCCTTTATTTATCTTGGAATCGTTGCGTTGAATTCATTAGAGAATGATTCTTATATCTAAAAGAATATGCCACTATTTTTTCATCCTCTAGCATTTCATTTTCATTGTATTGAATGAACCATATTTGTTCCAATCAGACATGATTCTATCATTGATGTGTCCCCAATTCAATATGAATAGATATATCCCACATATATATGTCTCCTCTCTTCATTTTGACTTTAAAAGTGCGATTTGTAATACTGGAAGGATCGATACTCATTACTTTTTTTTTCCTATCTTCTCCTTTATGAATGAAAACAAAGGAATGTTTTCTTATAACTTGATAACTTGAATTGTATCTTTATTCTTATCTTAGGATGGATTCACTATCATTATCATTATGTAATATAATTATCTAAATGATATATGATTATATCATCTAATTTCTAATTAATTAGGTATAATTCATAATTACTTATTACTTAGCATAATTGGGTATAACTGCTTTAAGAAATAATTAGACTTTGGACTTTTCTAAAATCATAATATAAAATTGAATTTGATATTTTATTCTTATTATATTATATTGTTAACAATTATTATATTATATTGTTAACAATATGGAAATATTATGTATTATTAAATATTATAATATAATAAAGTAATTTTAAAATTTTTAATACGATAAAAAAAAAAATACTATAAATATAAATATAAAAATTTTAAAATTAAAATCTGTTAAATTAATAGTTGATATATAAAATTAAAATCTGGTAGTTTCTAGAATCTCTATTCACTATTTCTATTTCTGCTATGTGAGCCCGCTTAGCTCAGAGGTTAGAGCATCGCATTTGTAATGCGATGGTCATCGGTTCGATTCCGATAGCCGGCTTTTATCTATCGATTTTTCGATAATCTCTTCTCTTCCCTTTTTTCAAATATCAAATATCGGTCCTTGATTTATTATGTCGTGTTAACTCGCAACTATGAATAAAAAATGGATTGGAGTGGAACAATTAGATCTCTACAGAACAAATCCTAAAACAGAGACTTAACCTCCTTACTATCATATACAAAAAATCTAGATATTGATAGAATGCATTTCATTCTATTTTTCATACTACTTTAGTATTGTATACTTCAGTAGATTAAGCCTTGCTTTGTTTATCCTTTAGTTCAGTCTTAATTTATATTTTTCTTTCAAATTTTAAATAAAAAAAAAAAAAAATAAGGAGTTTTATGTCTCGTTACCGAGGGCCTCGTTTCAAAAAAATACGCCGTCTGGGAGCTTTACCAGGATTAACTAGTAAAAGGCCTAGATCTGGAAGTGATCTTAAAAACCAATTGCGTTCTGGAAAAAAATCGCAATATCGTATTCGTCTAGAAGAAAAACAGAAATTACGTTTTCATTATGGTCTGACAGAACGACAATTACTTAGATATGTGCATATCGCTGGAAAAGCCAAAGGGTCAACAGGTCAGGTTTTACTACAGCTACTTGAGATGCGTTTGGATAACATCCTTTTTCGATTGGGTATGGCTTCAACCATTCCCGGAGCCAGACAATTAGTTAACCATAGACATATTTTAGTTAATGGTCGTGTAGTAGATATACCAAGTTATCGTTGCAAACCCCGAGATATTATAACTACGAAGGATAAACAAAGATCGAAAGCTCTGATTCAAAATTATATTGCTTCCTCGCGGAGCGAGGAATTGCCAAAACATTTGACTATTGACTCATTACAATATAAAGGATTAGTAAATCAAATAATAGATAGTAAGTGGATCGGTTTGAAAATAAATGAGTTGTTAGTCGTAGAATATTATTCCCGTCAGACTTGAACCTAATGAAAATAACAAAGAAAGGTTCAGACAATTTGACTTTATACCATACCCTTTTTGTCGAAGAAAATGGATTTAAGAGCCTTGATCCACATTTTTATTATTTCTTATTCACGTATCACAAATGGATCCGCAGTAGGATTTTTTTTTTTTGCTTTTCCCATATTTTACGCACCACAGTAATGTAATAAGGAATAGAGAATAATAAAGTTCTTACTTACCTATTGTCTATTGTAATAATGCTATCGATTGTTATTTTATATATTGTGGTCGGTAACTCAATAGAAACGGAAAGAGAGGGATTCGAACCCTCGGTAAACAAAAGCCTACATAGCAGTTCCAATGCTACGCCTTGAACCACTCGGCCATCTCTCCTACATAATATTATTGACCAGAAACCGAGTGAAGTGAATAGCGAGTCATTCCTATTATTACAGTACGGGTACGATCAATCAACGGTTCCATAGGAATAAAAGATTCCTTTACTATTTACAATTTCTCAACAACAATTTACTTTTTCATTCTCCCTGTCCAAAAGGGCACAATTTGAGCGGAAGATCCACATCTTCTTTAGAATTAAGTCTATTTTTATGATATTTCGTACTACTGTCCAATTCCTTATTTGTGGGATCATTTTCCCAAAGGAAAATGAGAAGAATTATAGAATGGATTGCTAATTATGCCTAGATCCCGGATAAATGGAAATTTTATTGATAAGACTTCTTCAATTGTAGCCAATATCTTATTACGAATAATTCCGACAACTTCGGGGGAAAAAAAGGCATTTACCTATTACAGAGATGGTGCGATTTGATTTTTTCTTACTTTTCCTTTTTTATTTTAGACCCTACTTAATCTG